ATTACTTTAGCAGGATTATTCGTAACCGCATATTTACAATACAGACGCGGTGATCAGTTAGATCTTTGATTGAGTAATATTTATTTCTTTTTTATTGACCTCCTTCCCGCAGGAGGTCCAATGCAAGTTGCAATTAAACTTTTTTGTTTTTTTTTTGTTCAAATATTTTATTGTGATTCGACATCAAATAAACTGACTCACGCTCTGTAGGATTTGAACCCACGACATCGGGTTTTGGAGACCCGCGTTCTACCGAACTGAACTAAGAGCGCTTTCTTATGTTTATGACAGGGGATACAACTGTACTGTAAAAAAATCTACCCCAATGCATCTTGCATACATATAGTATAAAAAACGGAAAATTATGTACAATTTGAATCGTTCTCAATTAATCCTCGTTACTGTCCATAGAAGAAGTAATAGGTAGGGATGACAGGATTTGAACCCGTGACATTTTGTACCCAAAACAAACGCGCTACCAAGCTGCGCTACATCCCTTTTTTTTCAATTGTCGGGCAGTCTCATTCTACAAAATACCTGTCTTGTTTTCCATATCTTTATTTTTTCCTCCATCTATATACAATTTTCTTATCATTTCTTCTCCTCCTTTTGGTTTCATATAAGAAAATCTTATAAATATCATAAATATAAGAATTATATACATCTGAAACCTAACGTATAAAAAAGTTTTATCAGTAATGTTCAGGAACAGGGGATTAAATGAAAATCTCATCTATTGATTAATTGTACATATCTATTTTAGCATTTAGTTCGGAATTCTGTGTAAAATAAATACAAATGATCTTGAACTACAACATCTGACCATATACACATATGTATTACAATCCATAGGAAAGGAGGATTTTCAATGCGAGATATAAAAACATATCTCTCCGTAGCACCTGTGCTAAGTACTCTATGGTTTGGGTCTTTAGCAGGCCTATTGATAGAGATTAATCGTTTATTCCCGGATGCCTTGTCATTCCCATTTTTTTGATTCTAGTTATTGATTATGTGAAGAAATGAATAAAATTAGAGATACAATTCTACATGACTCAAATTTCGAATTTCCTCCCTCCTTTTTCAGTTCTTTCATTTCAGTTCCTTAGCTTTAGGATAGGGGGAAAAGCAAAAAGTGTATGGAACCTCAACAAAAATGTGATAGATCGAAGATCGAATTTGGGAGACCTAAAATTTAAATGTGGATCCAGTCTAGGGAGGGTTCCGCGAGAAAGAAGATACTTAAATTTAAATAAGAATAATAATTTAGTGGATTTAGGATAGGAACAATTGATAGTTAGAAAGAAATTGTATTACTTAATTATTACTTCATAAAATAAAATTTATTACTATATAAAATATAAAATGAAAATTTTTACTTAATTACAATTACATTAATATTAATTTTTAAATTTGAATAAATAAGAATTTAATGATAATTGCAACGAAATTTTTAGAAAATTATATTTCTAGTTAGTAACTTCTATTTAATTTATTTTTGTTTTCTTCTTCTTCAGCTCGGATCGAAAATGTAAGAGTTAAGCCGATACAAAATTCAAAGGGGGTTTATGGCTAAGGGTAAGGATGTAAGAGTTATAGTTATTTTAGAATGTACCGGTTGTGCCCGAAATGATGTCAATAAGGAATCGCCGGGTATTTCTAGATATATTACTCAAAAGAATCGACACAATACGCCTGGTCGATTAGAATTGAGAAAATTTTGTCGCTATTGTCACAAGCATACGATTCATGGGGAAATCAAGAAATAGATTGAACGGAACACATGTGTTCTTTTCAAGTCAAAGAAGAAAAAGAGCTTAACATATATTTAATTTTAATTTTTAATATAGAATATGAATAATGTGTATACATTATGCATACAAATCAAAGCCTATTTTGGTGGGATCTGAAGTAAATAAAATAAAGAAATAGAATTTTAGAGATAAGGAATAAACCATGGATAAATCCAAACAATCTTTTCGTAAATCCAAGCAATCTTTTCGCAAATCCAAACGATCTTTTCGTAGGCGTTTGCCCCCAATTAGATCGGGGGATCGAATCGATTATAGAAACATGAGTTTAATTAGTCGATTTATTAGTGAACAAGGGAAAATATTATCTAGACGGGTGAATAGATTGACTTTGAAACAACAACGATTAATTACTATTGCTATAAAGCAAGCCCGTATTTTATCTTTGTTACCCTTTCTTAATAATGAGAGACTATTTAAGAATAAAAAATCGGAGTCGATCCCCCGAACTCGAATTACTCGTCCTAGAAAAAAAAAATAGACATACTCCTCAATTGACTCCAAACTCCAATTGTAACTCAAGCTCAGATGTGATTTTTATTCTATCTTCCCGGAGAAGTCACTCCGGGGAATTCTGTTTCGTTTCAATCATTCCTTTACTGTACATGTACTTTATTTGATTTGATGATCTTGTTGGAAATCATGTAAAGACAATTCTTATTTGATATAGCTATTTGTGCAGGTATTTTACGATTAAGAAGCAATTGCTTCTTGTACAGATTATGTATTAATATACTATAACTATACAATACCGACTTTTCACGAGTTATTGCATTTATCCGAGTAATCCACAAACGACGAAAATCCCTCTTTTGCCTACCTCTATCTCGATGAGAGGAAGCCAAAGCTCTAATTTTTTGTTGAGTAATCGTTCGAATAAGTCTCGAATGAGCCCCTTTAAAGGTTGACGCAAAAAAACGAATTTTTGTTCGACGTCTACGAGCTATATATCTCCGTCTAACTCTTGTCATTGAATCAAATTAAACCTTAATGAATAACTAATTGATTTCTATTCTTTCAGCCATCCTTTTATCCCCATCCCCCTTGGTCGATGAATAACAAAACGGATTATTCCGATATATAAAATATGAATTCGAATGGCTTTTGCTACTATAACCTTCCTTACCACCATTTTTTATTCCTTTCAGGCATTTCACCTGAAAATAATAAATTCTAATGATACTAAAAAAAGTGGGTTCCTTCGTTTCTATGGTTATTTCTTAAACGGCGAGGTCCTCTCTATACACCGGAGCTTCTTATTTCATTTAATCAAATGGTATTGTGAACTTGTATAGTTCACACTCTTTGGCTCTACCCATCAATTATCAATTATAGAGTAATAGCTCTTTTCACAATAAGAGTTATCTATACAGTAACGGCATTTAATTAGGAAAGTTGGCTAGGTAGCTGACCCTCTTAGTCCGTTCTTTTAACAATGGGAGCATAATCTTTTTGCTTCTTATGATACCATTTCCTCTGCTTAATGGATAACTATTTACTACCTATGGGGAATTGCTTTTCATCTCAAATTTAGGTGATTGGATTTACACCAATGAAAACCATAAATTCCATACACAATACACAATATAGATATATGAAAAATCTTTTCCATTTACTCTATTCATTGGTGCCGTTCAGTAATACTGGAAAAATTTCCTCGTTTGTATTTGTTCGAACTCATGATCTGAACGAGTCGCACATACACCCTAGTACATGTTCCTCGACGCTGAGGACATTCTCTAAGAGCGGGAGATTTCGTAACATTTCTTATTGGCTGTCTTGCATTTCTAATAAGTTGTTTAATAGTTGGCATGTCGTATAATTATATATACGTTGTATATATAATTAGAAATTAGAATGGAATGGGTTGGTTTAGATCGATCTTAACCTGAGAATTCATCTGATAATTAATAATTATCAATTTTTTCTATTCAATATAAAATCACAGAAAATTCAATTACGGTTTGAAATAGATTTACAATAAAAAATCCTCGAAATCCTCGGGATCCGCCCCTACAAGATCAACAATTCCGTGAGCTTGGGCTTCTGTTGCTGACATAAAAATATCTCTTTCCATGTCTTGGGCTACAACCCAAAGAGGCATACCTGTTCTTTGTACATAAACCTTTGTGAGGGTTTCGCGAAGTTTCACTATCTGTCTCGTTTCCCTGAAAAAGTCCCCTGATCTTCCGTCATAAAAAGAACTAGCAGGTTGATGAATCATAATCCTAACCTAATGTTATTGATATAACAGGTTCTTCTATCTCGCATGATTGGGCTAAATTAAAGGATAAAAAAAATAAAAAGAAGAAAATAGAATTGAACAACCGTACGGGCATTTCTATGTTGCATACGGCTCCGCAACGGAATTTACTTTATTCTTCTCTTCTATTCTATCGAAGAAATCGAATTTATCTGATTCAGATCGTTGAATTATCCATTTACCACCCTTCCTTTCGTAGGAGTAAAAAATACTATGATGGTTCTGTTGCTTTATATAGATATCTTATCTATGATTTAGCAATCCCAAAGTTCCCTTCTGATACGATCAAATAAGGAAAATTTATTTTTTTCGTACTCTTTCATAAGATGAATATCAAAAAGAGACTTCTGGTGTGGAAGAAAAAAAGTTTGTGACGCTGAAATGTACTCCCGACACATAAAATCAACAAATCGGAAATACTCTTTGTTTCATACTACTATCTCGATACAAAATCTCATGTTATGAAAAAACAATAAAATAAAATAATGGTTTGTTTAGATCGAACTCGAAGTGCCATGCTATTATTACTTATTATTCATATTCAATATGGCGAAGGCATAGTGTTTCTTTTTTTTTTCAAATCAAAATAAAAACTCATTGGCGCCAAGCGTGAGGGAATGCTAGACGTTTGGTAATTTCTCCTCCGACCAGGATGAAAGATGCCATCGAAGCGGCTATTCCCATGCATATTGTATGCACGTCGGGCGTTACAAATTGCATAGTATCAAAAATAGCTATTCCTGATATTACCCATCCGCCGGGAGAGTTTATAAATAAATAAAGATCCCTAGTCTGATCTTCTATACTGAGATATACCATGAGACCAACAATAGTATTCGAGATCTCCTCCTTGACCTCTTGTCCTAAAAAAAGTAATCTTTCTCGATAAAGTCGGTTGATTAGGACAAAAAAAATCCTATCCTTTAATCCTTTAGGAGCCGTACACGCACCTTTGGATGCATACGGTTCAAAATCAAAATGAAACGGAGAAAAAAGAATCAATGTGTCGATTCTTGTTCTATTTCTTTTTTCTTTAACTTAATAGGTTTTTCTAAAAAAACGTTTTTCTTCCATTTTTCAAAAAACATGAGATGTGCTCTCGCTTCCTTACCTATAAAAAAAGAATTTATTGAACTTATTGAAATTGAACTAATCTCTCTCATTGATGTATTATTTCATCGATATTCAAATCACGATGCAATTTTCTTGTTCCTGAATGGGCCCTTGCAATTCTTTTAGGTTCATGTTCTACTCCGGGAAAAGATCTGTCCGAATTTTATTTGCACATATAGGACAAATAATCTCAGTACCACTTCTTTTTTTTTCAATTCGTTTCATGTCTTTTCCCAACTCAACTATTTGATGTATTCATCATGCTATTCTGTTGGTTATTGGTTGGACGTTTGAAATCACTCTTATAGTAACTCATCTTACTTATAGTAATATAGTAAGGATAAGAATCCTTTATAATACAACTTTATAATACAAGTAATAATCATACATATATTATATTACCAATTTGGTATTTTCTGAACGGAGCCTGAATACTTTATTTTTATTTTTCCAAGTGAACCATAAATCCTCCTAATTGATAATATGGATCCCAAAATGCAAATATAAATAAATTGATCTAATTACACTTCACGCTCCGAATGATTGATGCTTCCCTCAATACAATATTTCTTGGGCGAAACAGAGGATATCTCGATCGGGGGAGAAAACGGGTAAATTCCATATGACTCAATATGTCTGACAAGTCGCACTATAACTCAACCCAAGTTGCATCTTCCTCTCCGGGATTCCGAAAAGGTACTTTTGGAACACCAACGGGCATTAATTTAAAGACAAAATTGAGTACTATACTTCACGTTAATATGGAAACGTAACAATGGTTTTATCATCTTTATCTCTTTTTCTCTTTATTTTATTTTATACATAGATTTTTATACATAGATTGAAAGGTTTATATTGAAAGGTTTATAGAGTAAGACAGAATGAATAAAGAGAAAATTTAACTAACGTATCAATCATTGGAATGATAAACAAGTATCTATGTATTTGTTTCCCGAAAGTAGGAGTAATCCTCCCATTGCGTATTGGTACTTATCGGGTATAGAATAGATCCGCTTCTCTTTGTTCTTACGAACAGAATTTTTACCTTATTTTCAATGAAACGGAATAAATATTAACCTTTTCTCATACAGAATCTACTGAAAAGTTAGGTACATAGTATAGTCTTTTCCAATTCCAATGCGATAAAATAAAGTGACATAGTGTCTAGTTTTTTTTGATAAAGGGGTATTTCCATGGGTTTGCCTTGGTATCGTGTTCATACTGTCGTATTGAATGATCCTGGTCGATTACTTTCGGTCCATATAATGCATACAGCCCTAGTTGCTGGTTGGGCCGGTTCGATGGCTTTATACGAATTAGCAGTTTTTGATCCCTCTGACCCCGCTCTCGATCCAATGTGGAGACAAGGTATGTTCGTTATACCCTTCATGACTCGTTTAGGAATAACCAATTCGTGGGGTGGTTGGAGTATTTCAGGGGGAACTATAACGAATCCAGGTATTTGGAGTTATGAAGGTGTGGCAGGGGCACATATTGTGTTTTCTGGTTTGTGCTTCTTGGCAGCTATCTGGCATTGGGTGTATTGGGACCTAGAAATATTCTGCGATGAACGTACGGGCAAACCTTCTTTGGATTTGCCTAAGATCTTTGGAATTCATTTATTTCTCTCAGGATTGGCTTGCTTTGGTTTTGGCGCATTTCATGTAACAGGTTTGTATGGTCCTGGAATATGGGTGTCCGATCCTTATGGACTAACCGGAAAAGTACAACCTGTAAGTCCTGCATGGGGCGCGGAAGGCTTTGATCCTTTTGTTCCCGGAGGAATTGCCTCTCATCATATTGCAGCGGGTACATTGGGCATATTAGCGGGCTTATTCCATCTTAGTGTCCGTCCGCCTCAACGTCTATACAAAGGATTGCGTATGGGCAATATTGAAACTGTACTTTCCAGTAGTATCGCTGCTGTTTTTTTTGCAGCTTTCGTTGTTGCTGGAACTATGTGGTATGGTTCAGCAACAACTCCAATCGAATTATTTGGTCCCACTCGTTATCAGTGGGATCAAGGATACTTTCAGCAAGAAATATACCGAAGAGTTAGCGCCGGACTAGACGAAAATCTAAGTTTATCGGAAGCTTGGTCTAAAATTCCCGAAAAATTAGCTTTTTATGATTACATTGGTAATAATCCGGCAAAAGGGGGATTATTCAGAGCAGGGTCAATGGATAACGGGGATGGAATAGCTGTTGGATGGTTAGGGCACCCTGTCTTTAGAGATAAAGAAGGGCGCGAGCTTTTTGTACGTCGTATGCCTACTTTTTTTGAAACATTTCCGGTGGTTTTGGTGGATGGAGACGGAATTGTGAGAGCCGATGTTCCTTTTAGAAGAGCAGAATCAAAGTATAGTGTTGAACAAGTAGGTGTAACTGTTGAGTTCTATGGTGGCGAACTCAACGGAGTCAGTTATAGTGATCCTGTGACTGTTAAAAAATATGCTAGACGTGCCCAATTAGGTGAAATTTTTGAATTAGATCGGGCTACTTTGAAATCTGATGGCGTTTTTCGTAGCAGTCCAAGGGGTTGGTTCACTTTTGGTCATGCTACGTTTGCTTTGCTCTTCTTTTTCGGACACATTTGGCATGGCGCTAGAACCTTGTTCAGAGATGTTTTCGCTGGTATTGATCCAGATTTGGATGTTCAAGTGGAATTTGGAGCATTCCAAAAAATAGGAGATCCAACTACGAGGAGACAAGTAGTCTGATACAAGATTGCTCTGGTATCTTTCGCCTCTTTTTTTTTATTTGACATAGGGTTATAGTACTTAAGAAATCTTGACTTGAATCACTATCTTTTCTTTTCCTTTTCTTTATATTTATATTTTATACTATATGGTAAATGATGCCAAATGAATAGGTGTGGAAGCTATAATTGTAAACCACGATCGAATCTATGGAAGCATTGGTTTATACATTCCTTTTAGTCTCTACTTTAGGGATAATTTTTTTCGCTATCTTTTTTCGAGAACCGCCTAAGGTTCCAACTAAAAAAGTAAAATAATTTTTCATTATTTCAGTTGAAGTAATGAGTCTCCCATATAGGGTAGGGAGACTCATTACTTCAACTAGTCCCCGTGTTCTTCGAATGGATCTCTTAGTTGTTGAGAGGGTTGCCCAAAAGCGGTATATAAGGCGTACCCAGTAAAGCTTACAAGTAAACCAGATATAAAGATGGCAATTAGGGTTGCTATTTCCATTTTTAGACAATTTCAAGATCACAATACAATGGATCTATAATAAGATCGTTTATTTACAACTACAACGAAATGGTATACAAAGTCAACAGATCTCAACCAATGATTAAATAAATAGGATTTATGGCTACACAAACCGTTGAGGATAGTTCTAGATCTGGGCCAAGACGAACTACCGTAGGGAATTTATTGAAACCACTGAATTCGGAATATGGTAAAGTCGCTCCGGGCTGGGGGACTACACCACTAATGGGGGTCGCTATGGCCCTATTTGCGGTATTTCTATCTATTATTTTGGAAATTTATAATTCTTCCATTTTACTGGATGGAATTGCAATGAGTTAACTTTAATAAGAACTATGAAGTATTAGTTAAAAAAAAAATTACTTTACTTAAACTTAAAACTTTGATTTCTAGACCATTCTGGTAGTTCGACCGTGGAATTTATTTGTTTCGGTATCTCCGGAATATGAGTGTGTGACTTGTTATAATTGATCCTATTAATAATACAGAGAATAGTTCTGTCATCTCTATCAAGATGAGTCTATTTCGTCGGATAATTATTCTAGTATCTGGAACACGAAATCCATGTAATATAGAATAGATCAAGAAAAGAAATACGAAAACTATGATTCATAACTAATATTCGGACCTCGAAACCGGACTCCAAAAATTTCAAATAAATATTTCCTAAATCAAACGATTTTTCTTCTTTCAGACTTACTTTTTTTTACCGAAGGACAACTCCTTTTCTAGATCTAGATTTTGTTGAGTCATAACATACATTCATTGAATAAGTGATTATGAAAGTGTTCTTACTCAGAGAACCCTTGAGTTTAGCTTGGCTTGAGGCTTGGCTTTATTAAATCATCGTGGTTCTAGTATGAATCTGGAGTTTCAATTGATTCATGGGATCTCAACAAGTGAATTCCTATACCAAATATATATATATAATATATAATAGTTAAAAAAGATAAATAAATAGTTAAATAAGAGTCAATACACATTACAAAAAAAAAAAAAAAAACAAGAAATCAAATTAAAAATAAATAGGAAAGAGAAGATTCAAGAGGCCTGTAATAATCAACATCAAAAAAGACGGATGAGCCAACTTGATATTTTTAGGCCTTATCATACAAAAAATACAAAGAATAGATTTCCAATTTTTTTTTACTTCGTATCTTTGGGTCGGAGTAAATCAAGCGGCTAAGCTAAGAAGTTTTGAACTTTCTATTACATATCTGTTGAAATCAACATTTGTATGTTTCTGCTTGAGCCGTACGAGATGAAATTCTCATATACGGTTCTCCGAGGGGAGTTTCCTGGTTTTGGGTTACCTATCTCAATAAAGTATATGATTGGTTTGAGGAACGTCTCGAGATTCAGGCGATTGCAGATGATATAACTAGTAAATATGTTCCTCCTCATGTCAACATATTTTATTGTTTAGGGGGGATCACACTTACTTGTTTTTTAGTACAAGTAGCTACAGGTTTTGCTATGACTTTTTACTACCGTCCGACTGTTACAGAGGCTTTTTCATCTGTTCAATACATAATGACTGAGGCCAACTTTGGTTGGTTAATCCGATCAGTTCATCGATG